AATCTCTTCAGTGTTTAGTTCTACACACGCCTTTTTTTCGGGGGTCTACAGCCATTATGTGGCATCGGGGTTACATCTCGTACGAAACTTAATAGTATACCGCTTCTACGAATAGCTCGTAATGCTGCATCTCTTCCAAGACCGGGACCTTTTATCATAACTTCTGCTCGTTGCATACCTTGATCCACTGCTGTACGCATAGCATTTCCTGCTGCGGTTTGAGCAGCAAATGGTGTTCCTCTTCTTGTACCCCTGAATCCACAAGTACCGGCCGAGGACCAAGAAACTACCCGACCCCTTACATCTGTAACAGTCACAATGGTATTGTTGAAACTTGCTTGAACATGAATAACTCCCTTTGGAATTCTGCGTCCACTCTTACGTGAGCTAAGACGCCCGGTTTTGCGTGAACCAATTTTTGGTATAGGTTTTGCCATATTTTATCATCTCATAAATATGAGTCAGAGGTATATGGATATATCCATTTCATGTTAAAACGAATCCTTTATTTTTTTTTTGTCCTTAGGGGTTCTTTAGAGAGTTATTTTCGAAAGATTAGCCTTGTCTTTGCTTATGTCTCGGGTTGGAACAAATTACTATAATTCGGCCGCGCCTGCGGATCAGTCGACAGTTTTCACAAATTTTACGAACAGAGGCTCTTATTTTCATATTTTTCATTCCTTACCTTAATTATGAATTGATTCTTGGAAGAAACTAAGTTTCCTGAAATTTGGAATCTGAAATTGTATCCTCCCGAAAATAATGTTGAAGGGTAAAATAAAAAACCATCTAATCGATCGAATCCTTCGAATCCTTATTGCGAATTCTATAAATTATGCGTCCTCTAGTTGAATCATAACGACTTACTTCAATTTTGACTCTATCTCCTGGTAGGATCCGTATAAAACTACGCCGGATCCTTCCTGAAACATAACCTAGAATTAGGTCATCATTATCTAAACGAACCCGGAACATACCATTGGGAAGTGATTCAATAATTAAACCTTCATGAACCCACTTTTGTTCTGTCATTTGAGGTAAAACCTCCTTGGTGTATCAACTGATGGAGGAAGAGTGATATTAGACAACCCTTCCTTGCGCTTTTTTTTCACAAATAAGAGGTTTCAGATCTAATTCGGATATTAGAAGGATTACCATATATAACACAAAATTTCTCCGCCGATTCTTTCTAGTCGAGCCTCTCGGTCTGTCATTATACCTTGAGAAGTAGAAAGGATTACAATTCCCATCCCACCTAAAATTCTAGGAATGCGTTGGTAGTTAGAATAGATTCGTAGGCCGGGTCGACTTATCCTTTTTAAATTTAAAACAGTTCTATATCGTCCTTTACTATTTCTTCTATGTTGAAGGGTTAAAACCAAAAAATATTTTTTGTTTTCCCGATGTTTCCTCACATTTTGGATAAAACCTTCTCGTAAAAGTATTTTAACAATGTTTTCAGTGATGTTAGTAGATGCTATTCGAACTGTTCCTTTTCTATTCATGTCAGCATTTCGTATAGAAGTTATTATATCAGCAATAGTGTCTCTACCCATGATGAACTAAAATTAGTGGTTTCTCAAAATTTGGATATAATAAACATGCTCTTTTTAAATTATTAAAGGTATATACGTGAGACATAATCTACTAATAATTAATCGATTTCATTCAAGTCAATTTTACTATAACTATCTCACGATTTTGTTTTATAATACCTCGGGGGCTAATGAAACTATTTTAGTAAAATTTAACTGTCTCAATTCTCGTGCAATCGCACCAAAAATTCTCGTTCCTTTAGGATTTCCTTCTTGATCAATGACAACTGCAGCATTGTCATCATATCGTATTATCATACCGTTATCACGTTTGAGTTCTTTACAAGTACGTACAATTACAGCTCTGATCACTTCGGATCTTTCTAGAGGCATATTTGGTACTGCTTCTTTGATCACAGCAACAATAATGTCACCAATATGAGCATATCGGCGATTACTAGCTCCTATGATTCGAATACACATCAATTTTCGCGCCCCGCTGTTGTCCGCTACATTCAAAAGGGTCTGGGGTTGGATCATATCATTTTTTAATCTATTTTTTAAATGCAAAAGGGGCGCAGAAAAAAAAAAAGAAATATTTTTTGTCCAAAAAAGAAACCCGCAATTGTTTTTTGTTAGTCCAAAGGAAAGAAAGACTTCTTGCCTTTCATTTTACATTTCTATTCCGAAAGAATAAATTGAGTTTGTATAGGCATTTTGGATGCTGCTATTTGAATAGCTTTTCTAGCTACATTTTCCGCTACTCCCCCTATTTCATAAAGTATCCTACCCGGTTTAACGACAGCTACCCAATATTCGGGGGATCCCTTACCCGACCCCATACGTGTTTCTGCAGGTCTTACTGTAACTGGTTTATCTGGAAATATACGTACCCATATTTTTCCACCACGACGTACATTTCGTGTCATTGCTCGTCTCCCTGCTTCTATTTGTCTAGATGTGAT